TATGGGATTCCCCAAGTTATTAATAGAAGACAGGACTCGAAGAATCGAAGAATTACAGATGAATGTACAAAAAGAACTCAATTGTGTAAACCGAAAACTCAACATTGCTATTAGAAGAATTTCAAATCCTTATGGGCACCCCAATATTCTTGCAGAATTTATAGCCGGACAATTAAAGAATAGAGTTTCATTTCGCAAAGCAATGAAAAAAGCTATTGAATTAACTGAACAGGCAGGTACAAAAGGAATTCAAGTACAAATTGCAGGGCGTATCGACGGAAAAGAAATTGCACGTGTTGAATGGATCAGAGAAGGTAGGGTTCCTCTACAAACCATTCGAGCTAAAATTGATTATTGTGCCTACGCAGTTCGAACTATCTATGGGGTATTAGGCATCAAAATTTGGATATTTGTAGACGAGGAATAATAAGAACTTACTTTACTTGTATTTAGTTCTATCTGGTGATAAAACAAAAAAAGGCAAACTCTTTCATTCCTTTTCTGTTAAATAAAAAAAAAAAATGAACAATTCTATAAGGTTGAATAAAAATTCGATTAATCGTTTGATATAATTGCTATGCTTAGTGTGTGACTCGTTGGTTTTTTTAGGATTATAGGATTCAACAAAATCGACCGGCCCGTAGTACGAACTGATAACTATAGAACTAATAATCAACTCATCGCTTCGCATTATCTGGATATAAGGAACCAGTCAAGATATGATATATGAGTCATATCATTGTAGCAACTGAAATCTTTTTTGCATAAACACAAAAGAAAAACCAATCTGATTATGAGTTGTAAAGCAATAAAAGTATACAGATAAATGGAAGGGTGAGAGAAAGATAGGAAAAGAAATATCAATGATATATAATTCCAATATGTAAGGTCTATGAGTCATCTCATATAAAGGGAATGTAATAAAGCATCAATACTGATTGATCCATAATTAGACAAATCGGTGCATAGAAGAAAAAATCAAGAGCCCTGAGCCAATAAAGACTGAGAAGGTTGACTCAAGAAAAAAATTTCATTCATTAATAAATTTCATTTAAGGGCTCCGTTGTAGAATTCAGACCTAACCATTAATCGAGAAGTGGTGGGGACGACAGAACCTGTGAATGCATAAGATTCTATTGAAAACGAATCCTAATGATTCATTGGGTAGGATGGCGGAACGAACCAGAAACCTATTCATTTATTCTGAGAGGTCATGTCATAGACTAATCTTACAATTGAATGTTGAAAGAGTAAATATTCGCCCGCGAATTTTTTTTTATTTCTAAATTTTACTAAATTTTAGTCGATTCGATATGATAATACAAAGGAAAAAGAAAATAAAGATTCATTATAACGTTATATAAAAACGACATTATCTATAAATAGAAGACGTGTTTAATTATATATTAAAACACAAAAAATTTAAAATTTATAATAGATATAGATTAGATAAAATTTAAAAGAATACCACGATTCCGTATATTATTCACCGTGTATATTATTTTTTAATTGTTTAATTCGCGAGGAGCTGGATGAGAAGAAACTCTCATGTCCAGTTCTGTAGTAGAGATGGATGGAATTGATAAACAACCATCAACTATAACCCCAAAAGAACCAGATTCCGTAAACAACATAGAGGAAGAATGAAAGGAATATCTTATCGAGGCAATCGTATTTGCTTCGGTAGATATGCTCTTCAAGCGCTTGAACCCGCTTGGATCACATCTAGACAAATAGAAGCAGGGCGGCGAGCAATGACACGAAACGCACGCCGCGGTGGAAAAATATGGGTACGCATATTTCCAGACAAACCCGTTACAGTAAGACCTACAGAAACACGTATGGGTTCGGGTAAAGGATCTCCCGAATATTGGGTAGCTGTTGTTAAACCCGGTAGAATACTTTATGAAATGAGCGGAGTAGCAGAAAATATAGCCAGAAGGGCAATTTCAATAGCGGCATCCAAAATGCCTATACGAACTCAATTCATTCTTTCGGGATAGGGATGTAGAAACAAAGGAAAGGGGTCTTTTGTATGAAAAAAAAAAAAAATTGCAGGTTTTTTGTTTTGAAAAAATAATATTTCTTTTTTTTTTTATTTAGACCCTTGCATTGAAAACAAAAAAAATCGATAAAAAAACGATATGATTCAACCTCAAACCCATTTGAATGTAGCGGATAACAGCGGAGCCCGAGAATTGATGTGTATTCGAATCATAGGAGCTAGTAATCGACGATATGCTCATATTGGTGACGTTATTGTTGCTGTAATCAAGGAAGCCGTACCAAATACACCTCTAGAAAGATCAGAAGTAATCCGAGCTGTAATTGTACGTACTTGTAAAGAACTCAAACGCGACAACGGTATGATAATACGATATGATGACAATGCTGCAGTTGTTATTGATCAAGAAGGAAATCCTAAAGGAACCCGAATTTTTGGCGCGATCGCCCGGGAATTAAGACAGTTAAATTTCACTAAAATAGTTTCATTAGCACCCGAAGTATTATAAGGGAAGGCCGTAATATAGTTATAGTATTTGGTATTTGAATGAAACCGATTAATTAGTAGATTTTTTATATATCACGTATATACCTTTAATAATTCAGAAATAAAGATAAATAAAAAAAGAAAAAGAGCATGTTGATTATATCAAAATTTGGGGGCAACAAAAATCTTAGTTTATCATGAGTAAAGACACTATTGCTGACATAATAACCGCTATACGAAATGCTGACATGAATAAAAAAAGAACAGTTCGAATACCATCTACTAACATCACTGAAAATATTGTTAAAATCCTTTTACAAGAAGGTTTTATTGAAAACGTGAGAAAACATCAGGAAAGCAATAAATATTTTTTGGTTTTAACACTACGACATAGAAGAAATAGAAAAGGATCGTATAGAACTGTTTTAAATTTAAAACGGATCAGTCGACCCGGTTTACGAATATATTCTAACTATCAAAAAATTCCTAGAATTTTAGGCGGAATGGGGATTGTAATTCTTTCTACTTCTCGAGGTATAATGACAGACCGAAGGGCTCGAATAGAAGGAATCGGCGGAGAAATTTTGTGTTATATATGGTAATCTTTCTGATAGACGAATTATACGCAGAACTTTCATATTTGTGAAAAAGAGAAAGGACAACTTTATAATATTACCCCTCTTACATTAGTTGATACTTCAAAGCGGTTTTACCTGGAATGAAACAAAAAAAAGATTCATGAGGGTTTAATTACTGAACAACTTACCAATGGTATGTATCTTCCGGGTTCGTTTAGATTTGAGATAATGCAAATATGATTCTGGCTTTTGTTTCGGAAAGGATTCGACGTTGGTTTATACGTATACTACCAAGAAATAGAATAAAAATTGAGGTAAGTCCTTATTTAAACCAAAGGACGTATAGTTTATAGACTCCAAAGCAAAGACTCGAATTATTCGGTGGTTTTTTGAATTTCAACATTCTTTCGTGGGGATACAATTCGAAGTTAAAAATTTCAAGAAACTTATTTTCTTCCAATAAATAGTAAGAAAAGGAATGACAAATATGAAAATAAGGGCCTCTGTTCGTAAAATTTGTGAAAAATGTCGATTGATCCGTAGGCGGGGACGAATTATAGTAATTTGTTCCAACCCGAGACATAAACAAAGACAAGGCTAATCTTTCTAAAGCAAAAAAGACTCTAGAAATCAAAAGTAACCGATGTACAGATGTACAAATAAATAAGTAAAAAAAAAATAAGGATACGTTTTGACATGAAATGGATATATCCATATATCTCTGACTTATATTTATGAGATGATAAAATATGGCAAAACCTATACCAAAAATTGGTTCACGTAGAAATAGACGTATTGGTTCACGTAAGAATGCGCGTAGAGTACCAAAGGGAGTTATTCATGTTCAAGCAAGTTTCAATAATACGATTGTGACTGTTACAGATGTGCGGGGTCGAGTAATTTCTTGGTCCTCCGCCGGGGCTTGTGGATTCAAGGGTACAAGAAGAGGTACACCATTTGCCGCTCAAACCGCAGCAGGAAATGCTATTAGGACAGTAGTGGATCAAGGTATGCAACGAGCAGAAGTCATGATAAAAGGCCCGGGTCTCGGAAGAGATGCGGCATTAAGAGCTATTCGTAGAAGTGGTATACTATTAAGTTTCATACGCGATGTAACCCCTATGCCACATAATGGCTGTAGGCCCCCTAAAAAAAGGCGTGTGTAAAAATAAACATTGAAGAGATTTCAAGAGAAATAAATAATTCAATGATTTGATCAAATAATATACTATGGTTCGAGAGAAAGTAACAGTATCTACTCGGACACTACAGTGGAAGTGTGTTGAATCAAGAGCAGACAGTAAGCGTCTTTATTATGGACGCTTTATTCTGGCCCCACTTATGAAAGGTCAAGCGGATACAATAGGAATTGCGATGCGAAGAGCTTTGCTCGGAGAAATAGAAGGAACATGTATCACACGCGCAAAATCTGAGAAAATACCACATGAATATTCTACCATAATAGGTATTCAAGAATCCGTACATGAAATTTTAATGAATTTGAAAGAAATTGTATTGAGAAGTAATCTATATGGAACTCGTAACGCGTCTATTTGTATCAAGGGTCCTGGATATGTAACTGCTCAAGACATTATCTTACCACCTTCTGTGGAAATCGTTGATAATACACAGCATATAGCTAACCTAACGGAACCAATTAATTTGTGTATTGAATTACAAATTGAGAGGAATCGCGGATATCGTATAAAAACGCCAAATAACTTTCAAGACGGAAGTTATCCTATAGATGCTGTATTCATGCCTGTTCGAAATGCGAATCATAGCATTCATTCTTATGTGAATGGGAATGAAAAACAGGAGATACTTTTTCTCGAAATATGGACAAATGGAAGTTTAACTCCTAAAGAAGCACTTCATGACGCCTCCCGGAATTTGATTGATTTATTTATTCCTTTTTTACATGCAGAAGA